TCAGAAATGTTGATTATTTATTTGATATCAGGGATATTTGGAGTTTGATCTCTGATGACACTTTTTTAGTTAGGGATAGTAATGGTGACAGTTTTTCTGTATGTTTTGATATTGAAAATCAGATTTTTGAGATTGACAATGATAGTTCTTTTCTGAGTGAACTAGAAAGTTTTTTTTCTAGTTATTTAAATAATGGGTCTAAGAGAAACAATCACAACTATTATCATTACATATATGATACTCAATCTAGTTGGAATAATCACATTAATAGTTGCATTGATAATTATCTTCGTTTTGAAGTCAGTATTAATAGTTCCATTTCGGGTGGTACCGACAATTACAGTGACAGTTACATTTATAGTTTCATTTGTACTGAAAATGGAACTGGTAGTGAAAGTGGGAGTTCTGGTATAAGAACTAGTAAAAATGGCAGTGATTTCAATATAAGAAGAAGATCTAATGATTTCGGTAGAAAAAAAAAATACAGACATTTATGGATTCAATGCGAAAATTGTTATGGATTAAATTATAAAAAATTTTTTAGGTCAAAAATGAATATTTGTGAACAGTGTGGATATCATTTGAAAATGAGCAGTTCAGATAGAATCGAACTTTCGATTGATCCGGGGACTTGGGATCCTATGGATGAAGATATGGTCTCTATGGACCCCATTGAATTTCATTCAGAGGGGAAACCCTATAGAGATCATATCGATTCTTATCAAAGAAAGACAGGTTTAACTGAAGCTGTTCAAACAGGCATAGGTCAACTAAATGGTATTCCCATAGCAATTGGAGTTATGGATTTTAAGTTCATGGGAGGTAGTATGGGATCTGTAGTAGGCGAGAAAATCACCCGTTTGATCGAGTATGCTACTAATCGATCTCTACCTGTCATTATTGTGTGTGCTTCTGGAGGAGCGCGCATGCAAGAAGGAAGTTTGAGTTTGATGCAAATGGCTAAAATATCTTCCGCTTCATATAATTATCAATCAAATAAAAAATTATTCTATGTATCAATCCTTACATCTCCTACAACCGGTGGAGTAACAGCCAGTTTTGGTATGTTGGGAGATGTCATTGTTGCTGAACCTAATGCCTACATTGCATTTGCGGGCAAAAGAGTAATTGAACAAACATTGAATAAGACAGTACCCGATGGTTCACAAGCGGCTGAGTATTTATTCCATAAAGGCTTATTTGACCCAATTGTACCACGTAATCCTTTAAAAGGTGTTCTGAGTGAGTTATTTCAGCTCCACGGGTTCTTTCCCTTGAATCAAAATTCAAAAAATGAATAAAGTATAGTACTAAATTCAGTTATTTGTAGCGAACAAATATTTAGTTCATCGTAATCAAAAAAAAACGAAAAAGGATGGTGTTTTCTTTGATGACATAAATTCTACTTGTAATAAGAGTTAGAAGTTTCGGGTGATTACTTTTTCGTTTTTCCTCCAGATCTATTTTTTTATCCTACCTCTATTCATGATTAGTAATCACGAACCTTCTATCAACAGGATAAAAAAGTGAATTTCTCCCTCCGAGGAATTAGAATTAGGGAAAATAAAAAAAAATTATCTGGCCTTCTTACGTATTAATATAGACAATAAAAAAAAATATCGAAATCCAAATAAAAAGAAATAAATATAAAATAGAGAATAGAAGTTATTTCTATATCTATCGATAACCCCCATTTTTTACTATGAATCCCCGTTTGTTGGATGGATCGAATTAGTTAGAGTCGCAAACTCCTAATAAAATCTTTTATTTTCATAATAAACTCCTTATTAGATTAGAAAGATAGAAAGAAATAAGGATGGGAAAAGAATAATAAAATATATTAATAAAGCGAATTATCATACATATTCGTGTAGAAAGATGAATAGGTACACTTATCTTATTTAGTTCTACATTCCTTGCACTTATTAACTACTTCTTATTAACTACTTATTAACTACTTATAAAATAAATATTAATTTCTAAATATTAATATTTTGAAATTAATATTTAATAAATATAATTATTAAATAATATTTTTATATATAATAAATAATATTATAAATATAATACAGTTTATGATATATACTTAGGATAGATATACTTATCATATCATAAGATATCTTTCTCTTTCTAATAGATAGAAATATTAAATCGAGGCACCCATTCTATGACAGATCTCAACTTACCCTCTATTTTTGTGCCTTTAGTGGGCCTAGTATTTCCGGCAATTGCAATGGCTTCTTTATCTCTTCATGTCCAAAAAAATAAGATTGTCTAGATCCGATGGGACCAAATCTCATCAATTTATTTCAACACTGGATCATAATACAGATATTTATTTAGTGTAATATGGTACGATATGTGACTCTTTACGAACACAAATGAAAGAACTATTATGCATTTATGCGGATACATGATATCCGCATAAATGCATGTATATGCAGGTATAGCTGGTTAAATTAAAAATGGATCGGCGAATATTTTATTTAAATGGAAAGTCAATGTATCTAACAAATTACTTCTAACGGTTTACATCAGAATAGTGCTAGTTAATGAAAGTTACTTCGGGATCAAGAAAGTAAAATTCATTTGGGTTATTCTCTCAATTCCAATCGAATGCAACTGGATCTAGTAGAGTATGAATTGGCGATCAGAACATATATGGATAGAACTTATAATGGGGTCTCGAAAAACAAGTAATTTTTTCTGGGCCTGTATCCTTTTTTTAGGTTCACTAGGATTCTTAGTGGTTGGAACTTCCAGTTATCTTGGTAGGAATCTGATATCCGTATTTCCATCTCAGCAAATTATTTTTTTTCCACAAGGGATCGTGATGTCTTTCTATGGGATCGCAGGTCTATTCATTAGCTCCTATTTGTGGTGCACAATTTCATGGAATGTAGGTAGTGGTTATGACAGATTCGATAGAAAAGAAGGAATAGTGTGTATTTTTCGTTGGGGATTTCCTGGAATAAATCGTCGCATCTTCCTTCGCTTACTTATGAGAGATATACAATCAATCAGAATGGAGGTTAAAGAGGGTCTTTATCCTCGTCGTGTCCTTTATATGGAAATCAGAGGCCAAGGAGCCATTCCCTTGACTCGTACTGATGAGTATTTTACTCCACGAGAAATTGAACAAAAAGCTGCCGAATTGGCCTATTTCTTGCGCGTACCAATTGAAGTATTTTGAAATGAACTGAAGAAAAAATGGAAAAAAACTTGCTAATTTCCTTTTTAATACAACCGTCGACTCTATCTGATATTTCTCTGAAGTACGAGTTCTATAAAAAGGTATTGAACCCATGGGTCTATTTCCTATTTTTGTGTAATAATTTAGATCTAGGATCTAGAAGGAAAGGAATATAGAAATAGAATAAGGGTCCTTTTAGGATAAAATAGGATAAAAATGAAAAAAAAAAAGAAAGCCTGGGTCTCCCTCCCATATATTTCATCCATAATATTTTTGCCCTGGTGGGTCTCTCTCTCATTTAATAAATGTCTGGAACCTTGGGTTACTAATTGGTGGAATACCGGGAAATCCGAAACTTTTTTGAATGATATTCAAGAGAAAAACGTTCTAGAAAGATTCATAGAATTGGAAGAACTATTCCTCTTGGATGAAATGATAAAGGAGTACCCGGAAACGCATATACAAAAACTTCGTATAGGAATACACAAGGAAACGATACAATTGGTCAAAACACACAATGAATATCATCTCCATATCATTTTGGATTTCTCGACAAATATAATTTGTTTCGCTATTCTAAGTGGTTATTTTATTCTGGGTAATGAAGAACTTGTCATTCTTAATTCTTGGATTCAGGAATTCCTCTATAACTTAAGTGACACAATAAAAGCTTTTTTGATTCTTTTAGTTACTGATTTATGGATCGGATTTCATTCGACCCATGGTTGGGAACTAATGATTGGTTCGGTCTACAACGATTTTGGATTGGTTCATAACGATCAAATTATATCTAGTCTTGTTTCCACTTTTCCAGTTATTTTAGATACAATTGTGAAATATTGGATCTTCTATTATTTAAATCGTGTATCTCCTTCACTTGTAGTTATTTATCATTCAATGAATGAATGAAGAACTCATTTGATCTCCTGATATCAATCAAATCAGAATCTTTCTTCGTATATAAAGAAAGCATTTTCAATCTTACTTAATTCTTTATACTTCTAGCTCTTCAAGGTATTCGTCCTATATTCCAGTACAATTATCCCAGTACAATGACAGACTCGTGTATAGGGAACTATACTAGCTACCTATCTAATTTATTGTAGAAATTCCGGGATCAATGATTGGACATGCAAAATAGAAATACTTTTTCTTGGGTAAAGGAACAGATGACTCAATCGATTTCTGTATCGATCATGATATATGTAATAACTCGGGCATCTATTTCAAATGCATATCCCATTTTTGCGCAGCAGGGTTATGAAAACCCACGAGAAGCAACTGGACGAATTGTATGTGCCAATTGCCATTTAGCTAATAAGCCCGTGGATATTGAAGTTCCGCAAGCCGTGCTTCCTGATACTGTATTTGAAGCAGTTGTTCGAATCCCTTATGATATGCAACTGAAACAAGTTCTTGCTAATGGTAAAAAGGGGGCTTTGAATGTAGGGGCTGTTCTTATTTTACCTGAGGGATTCGAGTTAGCCCCCCCCGATCGTATTTCTCCCGAGGTGAGAGAAAAGATGGGAAATCTGTCTTTTCAGAGTTATCGTCCCAATAAAAGAAATATTCTTGTGATAGGTCCTGTTCCCGGTCAGAAATATAGTGAAATCGCCTTTCCCATTCTTTCCCCCGACCCTGCTACGAGGAAAGACGTTCACTTCTTAAAATATCCCATATATGTAGGTGGGAACAGAGGAAGGGGTCAGATTTATCCTGATGGGAGCAAGAGTAACAATACAGTCTATAATGCTACATCAGCAGGTATAGTAAGCAGAATAGTACGTAAAGAAAAAGGAGGATATGA